TAACCACACATGAAGGGGAAATTGTGCAGACTTAGCAACCGCACCGGCAAATAATAAAGCAGCACACAAAGTAACAAAGGAAAAATGAACTTCATTATTATAAATCAAGTTATTAAGTATTTCGAATAAATCCCGAAATTCAAAAGTACCTGTTATCCAATAAAAACCTAAAATTCCTAATAATAACCCAAAATCGCCTACACGATTAGTTACAAATGCTTTTTGACAAGCATTTGCCGCAGAAGGTCGTGTAAACCAAAACCCTATTAATAGATAGGAACACATCCCAACCAATTCCCAAAAAAAATAAATTTGTATCAAATTTGAACTAGTAACTAATCCCAACATGGAAGTACTGAAAAAACTCATATAAGCAAAAAATCTCAAGTATCCTTGATCGTGAGCCATATAATTATCACTATAAATAAGAACCGTGATTCCAACAGTAGTAATTAACATTGACATAATAGAAGTAAGTGGATCGATCAGGCAGCCGAATTCTAAAGAAAAATCATTATCGAGTGTCCAAGACCATACATATTGGTGGATAGAACTGCTATTTATTTGTTGAATAGATAGATTAGTTGAAAAAATCATCACTATACTTAACAATAAAATACTTGTAAAAGCCCACATACGACGAAGATTTTTTGTTGCTGTCGGAAAAAGAAGAAGCCCCACTCCTATTAACATAGGAACTGGAAGTGGAATGAAAGGTAAAATCCACCCATATTGATATGTTTGTTGCATAAAAAATTTAAATTCGTAATTAATTCTTTCCGATTTATCGGATTTTACTTCTTTTGAAAGGAGTCAATAAAAAAAATGAAAATATGCACTAACTTAACCTAACTTAAATATAAAAATATAGAATTTTGAAATTTTTATTTCTTTTTACTTATTCTTTTTGAATTTCTTCTAAATATTTCAAATATTCAAATCAAGAAGTTCCAATAGGTCAAATCGTATGAAAGACAAAGATTAATTATGAGTCTCGTTCTACTTTGAAAATTCAAGTCAAATTTTCACAAGTTACTAAAAATATTCTTCTTTTTTTTTTTAGAAAATTTTGATGGGATTTTACCATATCGTTGATAGATAGTCCATTCTTTTCTAATTTTAGAAAAAAAATTATCTAGTTATCTAGAAAGGCGCAGATTTTTTTTGAACAATAGATGTCTTTCACATCCAGCTATACCAATAAGTAATCTCTTAATTTTTATTTAAATGGCAGTTCCAAAAAAACGTACTTCTGCATCAAAAAAGCGTATTCGTAAAAATTTTTGGAAAAGGAAAGGTTATTGGGCGGCGTTAAAAGCATTTTCTTTAGGTAAATCTCTTTCTACGGGGACTTCAAAAAGTTTTTTTGTGCGACAAACAAATAAAATAAAAAAATAAGTTATTAAGAAATAAAGCGAAAAACCTTAGAACAATCTAAATCGACCTGATTCAAAAATTGAACCCTTCCTTTTTCAAAAAGAAAATTCCCCAATTCCATTTCCTAGTGAATTAATCCATAGGAAATGGAATTCTTCTGTTTACTTTGGCCGAATTCAAACAAAGTGTTTTTTGTTAAAAAAACACAAGATACTCTATTTTATTTTTAATATTTTTTCTTTCCAGGACAGGAGTCTTATTTTTCCCATCAACCTATTTAAAGATTTTCTTTTTTGTACAACTTTCTTACTTTTTTATTTTCTATAAATTCTTATATATAGCCGATATATCTCTCGCCATCAATTCACGCAAAAATACTTAATGAAAATATTCTAGATAAATATGTGTGAATTTTTAATAATCTAAAAATTTTTTTGTTCATTGATAAAGATAAAACTTATTTTTTTGGTTGCACTTTTTAAAATCAAATAAATCAAAACGGTAAAAAATTGTTTTTTTTTTGGAGGGGCTCATAATAAGACTGGCTGGTTTTAGAAGAGCTCAAGTGGAGAAGAGTCTAAAATCCACAATAAAACTAAAACCCTAAACTAAAAAATGAACCTTCAAGTACATATTTGAACAAATTTTTATTCATCCATTTGAATCTTTCCTAAAAAATATTGGACCCAATTGAATTCTTAAATCTAGACGATTTATTAAAAATAGGTTATTATGGGGTCAAGACAAGCCGCTATGGTGAAATTGGTAGACACGCTGCTCTTAGGAAGCAGTGCTAGAGCATCTCGGTTCGAGTCCGAGTAGCGGCATGGCATATCATCTCCTAAAAAAAAAATAAATAAAATAGATCCTATAATGAATAATAATGAATTTCATTTCCGATTTTGATTTTTTAATTAAGGAACTTTTTTTATGATATTTTCAACTTTAGAACATATATTAACTCATATTTCTTTTTCGACTGTTTCAATTCTAATTTCAATTCATTTAATAACCTTTTTTGTCGATGAAATCATAAAACTATATGATTCATCCGAAAAGGGCATGATAATGATCTTTTTGTGTATAACAGGATTATTAATTTCTCGTTGGATTTATTCAAAACATTTTCCACTAAGTGATTTATATGAATCATTAATCTTCCTTTCGTGGAGTTTTTCCTTTATTTATATCGTTCCATATTTCAAAAAAAATAAAAATCTTCTAAACACAATAATTAGTCCAAGTGCTCTTTTTTCACAGGGCTTTGCAACCTCAGGTCTTTTAACTGAAATACACGAATCCACAATATTAGTACCCGCCCTTCAGTCCGAGTGGTTAATAATGCACGTAAGTATGATGATTTTAGGATATGTGGCCCTTTTATGTGGATCATTATTATCAGTATCACTTCTAGTCATTACAGTTAGAAAAAAGAGAAGATTTTTTTCTACGAATAATCGTTTATTAAATTTAAACGAGTCATTTTTACTTGGTAAAGTCAAATACATGAATCAAGCAAAAGGAACAAATGTTTTACAAAAAACTTCTTTTTTTTCTCCAATAAATTATTATAAGTCACAATTGTTGAATCAATTGGATTTTTGGAGTTATCGGGTTATTAGTCTAGGATTTCTCTTTTTAACGATAGGAATTCTTTCTGGAGCAGTATGGGCTAACGAAGCGTGGGGATCCTATTGGAGTTGGGACCCAAAAGAAACTTGGGCCTTTATTATTTGGATCATATTTGCAATTTATTTACATACTCAAACAAGTAGAAAATTGAAGGGTACAAATTCAGCAATTGTAGCCTTTATTGGATTTCTTATAATTTGGATATGCTATTTTGGAGTAAATCTATTAGGAATAGGATTACATAGTTATGGTTCATTTACATTAACATCTAATTAAATAAAAAAAAAGGGGGGGATTCTTACCAATAGGAATAGAAAAGCATGCAATGCACATCAGATAAAAAACTTTGTGTGAACTGGTGAGAGCCCCGCGAATCAAAGTCACGGGGCTCTCGCCAGTTCAAATTCATTTTTTTTGACTTAACACAAGAGAAGAAAAAGCCTTCTTTTTGTCATTGTACAACGAACCTTTTTGTAAATGATAAGATAGTTTTTTCATTTTGTTATCAACAAAATGAAAAAACTATCTATAAAAATAATTCGATAGGATAACTTCAACCTTTTCAACTGATAGTGAAAGAATGAAATCTGGGTACATACCAATACCGAGTACGGGTAAAAAAATCGAGATCGAAAGAAATAACTCTCGCGGCCCAGAATCAAAAAAATAAGAGTTTTGGCCGTTAAATATCTTGTATCCATAGAACATCTGGCGTAACATAGATAATAAATAAATAGGGGTTAATATCATTCCAATTGCCATTACAAAAGTAATTAGGATTTTTGTTATTAAAAGAAATTTTGGACTAGTAACTAATCCAAAAAATACTATTAATTCAGCAACAAAACCACTCATACCTGGTAATGCGAGGGAGGCCATCGAAAAACTACTGAACATCGTGAACATTTTTGGCATTGGGATAGCTATTCCACCCATTTCGTCAAGATAAAGAAGACGTATTCTATCATAAGTTGTTCCGGCCAAGAAAAAAAGTGCAGCACCGATAAATCCATGAGAGATTATTTGTAAAAGGGCTCCGTTGAGCCCCATATCCGTGATAGAACCAATTCCTATAATTATGAAACCCATATGAGATACAGAGGAATAGGCTATTCTTTTTTTTAAATTCCGTTGACCAAGAGATGTTGAAGCTGCATAAATTATTTGCATTGCGCCCACTATTATCAACCAAGGAGAAAATAGAGAATGAGCGTGAGGAAATAATTCCATATTGATGCGAATTAATCCATAGGCTCCCATTTTTAATAAGATTCCGGCTAGAAGCATACAAGTACTATAATGCGCTTCTCCGTGGGTATCCGGTAACCATGTATGTAGGGGTATGATTGGTAATTTGACAGCAAAAGCAAGAAAAAACCCAATATAAAATAATAGTTCCAAAGCCACAGGATAGGACTGATTAGCCAATATTTCAAAATTTAATGTTGGTGTAGTAGAACTATATAAACCGACGCCCAAAACTCCCATTAAAAGAAAAATAGAACCCCCTGCCGTGTACAAAATAAACTTTGTAGCCGAATACAGACGTTTTTTTCCTCCCCACATGGATACAAGTAAATAAACGGGAATTAATTCTAACTCCCACATGAGAAAAAAAAGTAAAAGATCTCGAGAAGAAAATAATCCTACTTGTCCACTGTACATTGCTAACATTAGGAAATGAAATAATCGAGAATCTCGAGTAACTGGCCAAGCCGCTAAAGTAGCTAAAGTAGTGATGAATCCTGTTAGTAAAATGGGTCCTATGGAGAGTCCATCTATTCCTAATCTCCAATGAAAATCCAAAAAAAGGATCCATTGATAATCCTCCATTAGTTGGATTAATGGGTCGTCTGATTGAAAATGATAACAGAATGCAAAAGTCGTTAGAAGAAGCTCTAAGATACACATACATATAGTATACCAACGAATTACTCTATTTCCCCTATGTGGAAGAAAAAAAATTAAGCAACCTGCAAATATTGGCAAAA